ATATATTTAATCTCAGAAATACTTGTATTCCAGCACATTTTTGGAATTTTCAATCGAGGGTTTTGAGTTAATGAACTTTTTAATTAAGGAAATAAATTTATATATGTTATATATATAATACGCGGTGGGCATAGTCAACACTTACTACAACTCGTTGACTTGATACGTTCGTCGGGTCTTTCTTGCTTTTGGGGTTTGACAAGAATAACAGGATTCGCTGGGCGTAGGGGGTAAGGGGGTTTGTCGCGCAGAAACCAAAAGGGGGTATAACTGTAATATCGGGTCAAGTAATGGATAGCTTATGCACTTGAATTAAAGTTATGTAATTCTTAAGTTATGACTTTCAATAATTAACCTATATTAATTAGACCAAGTATAAATGAACTACCTTAATATCGTTTTGAGCCTGCACTGTGAGATGCAAAGTGAAAGGAAACCAAAAAAAGAGAACGTTATGCATATAAGAGAACGCTCGGCTAGGTGGGTAAAGAGACATATGTACTCCACCATTAATCAGATGCCAGTATAATTATCCGAGGGTGGAGTTCTACAGTTATGTACCTGAAATAGGAACCAGATGCCAGTAATAGTTCACCATGTGCAACCCCCACAATTGTTGTCCCTGACCTATCATTAAGGTTATGCAATTATGTATACTGGTTGGTGGTTTCTTACTACATTAATTATTTCTCTGAAAATCTTAGTTGGTCCTGCGAGGGAGAATCTTAAATGGATAATATGCTAGTTATTCGCCGTTCCAGTTTCGTTGGATTTTATCCTGAGTTTCAAATTATATGCTTATGTATACCTTAGAATTTAGTACTTGCTTTATGGTCCATATAGTTAGTTGGTGATTATACATTAATGTACTAGTACATTAATGTAATATTATGCATATTATGTACTAAACCATACCGGCAGCTCCCCGCGCGTGGGGCAGCGCGTGGACAGAAAATAGTTTAGTTTCAGAATTCTGGCTTTGGGAGCCAGGGGTGGGAGTTAAAATCTCCCTTTTCTGGGCTCTAGGGAGGATTTTAACCTCCGATCTCCGGTTTACAAGACCGACGCTTTTAGGCTAAGCTACTAGGGCAAGCTCATTCTAGTGCCTTATTTTCTAATCATCCGGCTAATGGGGCTAAGATCAGGAATAGGGCGAAGTATAGGGTGGACGCAACTTGTCCAATAACAACAAACGGATGTTCTACTGGTATTCCCCCAATTCATGTTAGGATAATCATGTCGGCAACTAAGGTTCAGAATAGAAATTGGGTGGCCGGGCGAAATGTTAATCCTCGCTGCTTGGAGGTGTGCAGGATGGGCACTACTATTAACACAAGAATAGAGGACAGTAATGCCAGAACACCGCCCAGCTTGTTAGGAATAGACCGAAGGATGGCATAGGCAAACAGAAAATACCATTCTGGTTTAATGTGAGGAGGGGTTACTAAGGGGTTTGCAGGGGTAAAATTGTCTGGATCTCCTAAGAGGTTAGGTGAAAATAGCGCGAGGGAGGTAAGGGCTAAGAGCATAGCTGCAAATCCCAGAAGATCTTTGTATGAAAAGTAAGGGTGGAAGGAGATTTTGTCTGCGTCTGAGTTGATTCCTGCTGGATTATTGGACCCTGTTTCGTGCAGGAAAAGGAGATGGATCACAGTTGCCGCGGCGATCACAAAGGGCAGTAGGAAGTGGAAGGCAAAGAATCGTGTTAGGGTCGCATTATCTACTGAGAATCCACCTCAGATCCATTGAACCAGCTCATTCCCTACGTAAGGGACTGCGGATAGAAGGTTAGTAATTACTGTAGCACCTCAAAATGACATTTGTCCTCATGGGAGTACATATCCGACAAAGGCGGTCATTATTACTAATAAAAGGAGAACAACACCAATGTTTCAGGTCTCTTTATAAAGGTACGATCCATAATATAGTCCTCGGGCAATATGTATGTAAATGCAAATAAAGAAGAACGATGCTCCGTTAGCGTGGACACTACGGATTAATCACCCGTAACTGACGTCCCGGCAGATGTGGGCAACAGAGGAGAAGGCGGTTGAGATGTCAGAGGTATAGTGTATTGCTAGGAATAGTCCCGTTAGGATCTGGGTAATGAGACAAAGGCCCAGTAGGGACCCAAAATTTCATCACACTGAGATGTTAGATGGGGTCGGTAAGTCAACTAATGCGTCGTTTGCAATTTTGATTAGGGGATGCGTTTTTCGTAGGCTTGCCATTAAGGTTCTTATAGTTGAATGACAACGGTGGTTCTTCAAGTCACTGGTCTCGGTTAAAGCCCGAGTAAGAATTATGACCTATCTTGTATCTCTATTATTGTTGGCCCTAGTCGTTGGCTTGGTTGCGGTAGCTTCCAATCCCGCACCTTATTTTGCTGCTCTTGGTTTGGTGGTTGCAGCGGGGGTGGGATGTGGTGTTCTTGCAGGGCATGGGGGGTCTTTCTTATCTCTTGTGCTTTTCTTAATTTATCTTGGGGGGATATTAGTGGTATTTGCCTATTCAGCAGCTTTAGCTGCTGAACCCTTCCCGGAGGCGTGAGGGGATCGTTCCGTAATTGGGTATGTTCTGACTTATATGCTAGGTGTGGGTTTGATGGGTGGCATATTTTACGAGAGCTGATATGAGGGATCTTGGCTAGTAATTGATAATATAAAAGAGTTTTCAATATTGCGGGGTGACACCAGTGGGGTGGCTGTGATATACTCTTCTGGAGCGGGAATACTAGTTATCTGCGCGTGGGTCCTATTATTAACTCTATTTGTTGTATTAGAATTGACTCGTGGGCTCAGCCGGGGAGCTCTTCGTGCAGTCTAAATGGAAGTGAAAAGGATCGCAAGGGTTGTGGTCAAGAGGAAAATTGTTAAATATGTTTTAATTATTCCTCGTTGAGAGTCACTAATATTTTTAGCTATCTCGATTTGGGTGGATGCGAGGCCTTTGGGTCCGATGGCTTCAAACCATGCTTGGTCCACGAGTTGAGTAGCGATTGTTTGTCCTAAAACTAGGTTGAGCTTGGGTATTATACGGTGAACTGTTGTAGGAAAATAGCCCAGTATGTTTGAGAAGTGGTGGAGTGAGATTATGGGTGTAACCTTAAATTGCTTGTTAGTTAGGGTGCTTAGTTCAATGGCTACTAGTAGGCCAATAATTGTCACCGCAAGGGCAGCTAATTTTAGTGCTATAGGTATGGTTATGACCTGGGTTTTTATAGGCAAGAAATTCAATGTAATAATGGACCCCGCAATAATGCTTCCCCAGGCAAGTCGTTTAATAGGATTAATTACCAATGGATTATTTTCATTAATTGGGGATAATGAGAGAAATCGGGGAGACCCCATAGTGACAAAAAAGACCACTCGGAAACTGTAGACCGCGGTGAAGGACGTAGCAATTAGTGTAAGGATTAGGGCCCAGGCGTTTAAGTGTGAGGTGTTGAGGGCTTCAATGATAGCATCTTTTGAGAAGAAGCCTGCTAGGAAAGGAGTCCCTGTGAGGGCCAGGCTACCGATGGTAAGGCATGAGGAGGTAAAGGGCATTAGGTTGTGGAGGCCCCCCATCTTCCGGATATCTTGCTCATCATTTAGGTTATGAATAATGGAACCTGAGCACAAAAATAGTATAGCTTTGAAGAACGCGTGGGTACAGATGTGTAGGAAGGCCAGTTGTGGTTGGTTAAGACCAATTGTAACTATTATAAGTCCCAGCTGACTGGACGTAGAGAAGGCTACGATTTTTTTGATATCATTTTGGGTCAAAGCACAGGCGGCTGTAAATAATGTAGTTAATGCTCCTAGGCAGAGACAAATGGTTAATGCTAAGGGGTTATTTTCTATTAAAGGATGAAGGCGAATTAGGAGAAAAATACCAGCAACCACTATAGTGCTGGAATGAAGTAGGGCAGAGACTGGCGTAGGGCCCTCCATGGCGGAGGGCAGCCAAGGATGAAGGCCAAATTGGGCCGATTTTCCAGTGGCTGCGAGGATGAGGCCAACTAGGGGGATTGTTATGTCAAAGTCCTTTGAAAGAAGAAAGATTTGTTGAATTTCTCAGGAGTTAAGGTTTATTGCAAGTCAAGCTATGCTTAAAATCAGTCCAATATCTCCTACGCGGTTATATAGTACGGCTTGAAGGGCTGCTGTGTTGGCATCCGCTCGCCCATATCATCATCCAATTAGTAGAAATGATATAATGCCAACTCCTTCCCAGCCAATAAAAAGTTGAAATATATTATTGGCTGTTACTAGGATAACCATGGCGATTAAAAATAAAAGCAAGTATTTAAAAAACCGGTTTACGTAGGGGTCGGAGTGCATATATCATAAAGCGAATTCCAGAATAGACCAGGTGACATACAGGGCAATAGGGGTAAAGATAAGCGAATAGTGGTCGAACTTAAAGCTGATGTTAATATCAAACGTGTTTGTATTTATTCAGTGTCAGTTGGTCACAATACTTTCAGCCCCTTGGTCTAAAAAAATGGTCAGTGGAATTAAACTGATAAGGAATGCGCTGCTAACAGCCATTTTGACGTGAGTAGCTGCTCATTCTGAACTTTGAGTACTTGAATTAAGGGTTGTTAATAGGGGATAAATTAAAATTGTAATTACTAGAACGAGCGATGATGATAAAATTAGGGTTGTGGGGTACATAGCTTCTACTTGGATTTGCACCAAGAGTTTTTGGTTCCTAAGACCAACGGATGAGCTGTTATCCTTTAAAAGCCCGAGGGAGCCACGGAGTTTAACCGTGGAGTTTAAGGATTAGCAGTACTTATTGCCTCGGGCCTCCCTCGGTGAGTAAGGGGAGTCTAACCCCCATTTCTAGAACCACAATCTAGTGTTTTAAGTTAAACTATACTTACTAGTAACACCAGCCTCATATAAGTTCCGGTTTTGTAACCAGGAGAATTACCGGAATAAGGTGTATGACTATGAGTAAGTGCTCTCGGGTGTGGAAGGGGGGTAGTCCCACAATATGGTTGGGGGCTGGGCCCCGTTGTGATATTAGGAAAAGATATAATGAATAGCCCGCTGTAATCAGGGTTCCTACTCCAGTTAGGGCGATGGTTCATGGGGATCAGCTAAATAGGGATGTAATAATTATTAATTCTCCTATTAGATTAGGGAGAGGGGGGAGTGCCAGGTTAGCTAGATTAGCAGCAAATCATCACACAGCTGTTAATGGAAAGATCATTTGGAGGCCTCGAGCAAGAACTATTGTTCGACTATGAGTCCGTTCATAGGCTGTATTAGCTAAGCAGAATAGTGCTGAAGAAACTAACCCGTGTGCAACTATTAAAATAATTGCTCCCGTAAATCCCCAGGGGGTTTGGATTAGAATGCCTCCTGCCACTAAGCCCATGTGACTGACCGATGAATAGGCAATTAGTGATTTTAAATCTGTTTGTCGTAGGCAGATGGAGCCTGTCATAATAATACCTCAGAGAGCTAGGATAATGAATGGGTAAGCTAGTTCTTTGGATAATGGGTCTAGCATGATCATTATTCGTATTATCCCGTATCCTCCCAGCTTTAGTAGTACTGCGGCCAGGATTATAGACCCTGCTACGGGGGCCTCTACATGCGCCTTTGGTAGCCAAAGGTGCACACCATAAAGTGGTATTTTTACGAGGAAAGCAATCAAGCATCCGGCCCACCAGAACTTATGTCCCCAGGATTCAAGGATAAGGGGTTGGGAATATTGCAGAATTATTATTGATAGAGTTCCTGTTGATTGTTGTAGTAGTAGTAGGGCTACTAGCAATGGTAATGACCCGGCTAGAGTATAAAATAGAAAATAGGTACCCGCATTGAGGCGTTCTGTTTGATTTCCCCATCGTGTGATGATAATCAAGGTTGGAATTAGGGTGGCTTCAAATATAATATAAAACATAACTAGCTCTGTTGCACCAAATGCTATAATTAAAAAGGCTTGCAACGAGACGAGGAGGGAAATGTATAGGCGTTGCCGGCTAATAGGTTCTGGGTTAATATGGTTTTGGCTAGCTAAAATTATTAATGGTAGAAGTCAACATGTTAATACTAGAAGTGGGGTAGATAGTGGATCTGTAGCTAAATATATGTTTGAGCTCGTCCATCCGGTCTCGGATGTTCACTTTAATCAGGTTAGGCTAATAAGAGCAATAAATAGGCTATGTGCAGTCATGGTTGTTCAAAGCCATTTAGGGGATGAAATTCAGATTGTTGGAAATAGCATAATTGTGGGAATAAGTACTTTTAGCATTGTAACAAGTTCAGGTTCTGAAGGCGGTCGGTTCCGTGAGTTCGGGCTGTGGCAACTAGAAGCGCAAGTCCTGCGCTAGCTTCACAGGCGGAGAAGGCTAGTAAAAGTATAGGTGCTGCAGAAAACCCTGTTGATTCGAATTGCAAGGCCCATAGGGCCAGTGCAATAAATAATGATAATATTATACCCTCTAGGCATAACAGGGCAGATAATAGGTGGGTTCGATGGAATGCCAAGCCTATTAATCCTAATACGAAGGCTGAGCTGAAGCTAAAGTGTACTGGTGTCATAAGGGAACCATGGAGTTAAACCATAATCTTCTGAGCCGAAATCAGAGGTCTTATATTGGACTAATACCCTATTCTGCTCATTCTAGGCCTCCTTGGGTTCATTCATAAATTAATCCTAGTGTTAATAAAATTAGAACCATTGTTGCTCAAAAGAACGTTCCAGTGGGGGTGTGGAGTTGATCTCCCCAGGGCAGGGGGAGGAGGAGTGCAATTTCCAAATCAAAAAGAAGAAATAAAATTGCTACTAAGAAGAATCGGAGGGAAAACGGTAATCGGGCTGAGCCCAGAGGGTCAAAGCCACACTCGTACGGCGATAGCTTCTCTGCATCGGGGGTTATTTGTGGTAATCAAAAGGATACAATTGCTAAGATTGAAGATAGGATCATAGTAATAAATAGAATGGTAATAACTAAATTCATTATCTCTCCTTGGGGTTTAACCAAGACTAAATGATTGGAAGTCACTTGTACTAACTTTAATACTAGAAAGATTATGAGCCTCATCAGTAAATTGATACGTACAGGAATAGTCACACGACGTCGACGAAGTGTCAGTATCATGCGGCAGCTTCAAAGCCAAAGTGGTGTTCTGATGTGAAGTGGTACTGGACTTGGCGTAACAAGCATACGGCTAGAAAGGTTGAGCCAATGATAACGTGTAGTCCATGGAATCCTGTAGCTACGAAGAAAGTTGATCCGTATACGCCATCTGCAATTGTGAAGGGGGCCTCGTAATATTCTATAGCTTGAAGAGCAGTAAAGTAGAGCCCAAGAATAATTGTAAGGGTTAAAGATTGAATAGCTTGTTTGCGTTCTCCCTCTATTAGGCTGTGGTGTGCCCATGTTACTGTAACCCCGGATGCTAGTAGTACAGCTGTATTAAGAAGCGGCACTTCAAATGGGTCCAGGGTAGTAATTCCTGTGGGGGGTCAGCATCCGCCTAACTCAGGAGTAGGTGCTAGACTAGAATGGTAAAAAGCTCAGAAGAATCCAAGAAAGAAGAATACTTCAGATGTAATAAATAGGATTATTCCGTATCGTAGGCCTTTCTGGACTGGGGGTGTATGGTGTCCTTGGAATGTCCCCTCTCGAACAATGTCACGTCATCATTGATACATTGTAAGAACAGTAAGAACTAATCCTAGAGTTATTAGGGTAGTTGAGTGAAAATGAAATCAGATTGCTAGTCCGGACGTTAAGAGAAGAGCGGCAATTGCGCCGGTTAAAGGTCATGGGCTTGGATCAACCATATGATATGCATGCGCTTGGTGGGCCATTAAACGTTCTCCTGTAAATATAGGCTTAGAAGAAGTACAAATACATAGGCTTGAATTATAGCTACTGCCACCTCTAGTAGGGTTAAGAGAAATAAGACAGCAGCAGTAAGGATGGCCACTGTTGGCATTATCGGTAGTAGAACAAAGACAGCAGTAGCAATCAGTTGAATGAGCAGGTGACCTGCAGTCAGGTTTGCTGTGAGCCGTACGCCTAGGGCTAGGGGACGAATAAATAAACTAATTGTTTCGATAATAATTAATACCGGGATCAAAGGGATTGGTGTACCTTCAGGTAATAAATGTCCTAGGGCAACTGTTGGTTGATTTCGCATACCAATAATTACTGTGGCAAGTCATAATGGCACAGCAAACCCTATATTTAAAGACAGTTGAGTAGTTGGGGTGAAGGTATATGGGAGAAGTCCTAATATATTAATAGTAATTAAAAATACTATTAAGGAGGCTAGTAGAAGGGCCCATTTATGTCCTCCTACATTGAGAGGTAATATAAGTTGACTAGTAAATCGGCTAATTAATCATCCTTGAATTGTAATTAATCGGTTATTAATTCACCGTGCGGACGGCGTTGGATAAAGTACTCAGGGCAGGGTAATTGCAATAGCAATTAGGGGCACTCCTAGGTAGGATGGACTCGCGAATTGATCAAAAAAGCTTATTGCCATGGTCAGTCTCAGGATTCAGTTTTGTGCTTTTCGGCGCTTACTGGGGTTGGTTCATTTGGTGAAATATGACTTAGTAATTTGGTGGGAATAATCGTGAGGAAAATTACTCATGAAAATACTAAAATTGCAAATCAGGGGGCGGGGTTAAGTTGGGGCATTTCACTAGAGGTGGTTGGGAAGCACCAATCTTTGGCTTAAAAGGCCAACGCTTTGTCCCATATTTAGCTTCCTAGTGAGGCGTCTTCTAGTATTAGGGATGATCAGCTTTCGAAATGTTCTAGTGGAACGGCTTCTACTACAATAGGTATAAAGCTGTGATTAGCTCCGCAAATCTCAGAGCATTGTCCATAAAACACCCCGGGACGGGAGGCAATGAAAGCGGTTTGGTTAAGTCGTCCTGGGACGGCATCCATCTTTACACCTAATGATGGAACAGCCCAAGAGTGTAGTACGTCCTCGGCTGAGACTAGCACACGAATTGGAGATTCCATTGGTACTACCATTCGATGGTCTGCTTCAAGGAGTCGAAATTGTCCAGGATTAAGGTCTTGGGTTGGGATTATGTAGGAGTCAAAACCTAGATTTTCATAGTCTGTATACTCGTAGCTTCAGTATCATTGGTGTCCTATGGCTTTAATTGTTAGGTGGGGGTCATTAATCTCGTCTATAAGATACAAAATGCGGAGAGAGGGGAGGGCAATCAAAATTAGAATAACAGCTGGTAAGACAGTTCATACAATTTCGATCTCCTGAGAGTCTAAAATATACTTGTTGGTAAGCTTAGTCGAGACTATTGCAACAATAATATATAGTACTAAGGTGCTAATTAAAAATACAATCATTAAAGCGTGGTCGTGAAAATGAAGAAGTTCTTCTATAACGGGTGATGCCGCGTCTTGGAATCCTAGTTGTGTGGGATGTGCCATTAAGCTATATAGCTTAAGACATGCAGGGATTTAACCTACGATTTCACCTTGACAAAGTGATGTAATTTACTAATTTACTAATGTCTTAGAAGGAAGTGGCAGAGTGGTTATGCGGTTGGCTTGAAACCATCATATGGGGGTTCAATTCCTCCTTTCCTCGATTAATTTGATTGTACTTGAACGAATGCGGGTTCTTCAAATGTGTGGTAAGGTGGAGGGCATCCGTGTAGTCATTCCACGTTTGTTGCGGTTAACTCTACTGACATAACTTCTCGTTTAGCAGCGAAAGCTTCTCATAAAATAAAGAGAAACATGATTACAGCTACTAGTGAAATGAGAGATCCAATAGAGGAAACTGTATTTCATAGGGCATAAGCGTCTGGGTAATCGGAGTACCGTCGTGGCATCCCGGCTAACCCTAGGAAGTGTTGGGGGAAGAATGTTAAATTAACACCAATAAATATTACCCCAAAATGGATTTTTGTTCATGTGCTGTGAAGGGTATATCCGGAAAACAAGGGGAATCAATGGACAAATCCTGCCATAATAGCAAATACGGCACCCATTGATAATACATAATGGAAATGTGCGACTACGTAGTATGTATCATGTAACACAATGTCTAGAGATGAATTGGCTAGAACAATTCCGGTTAATCCACCGACCGTAAATAAGAAGATAAACCCTAGGGCCCATAGTATAGGTGTTTCTCATTTAATTGACCCACCATGGAGTGTAGCAAGTCAGCTAAATACTTTAACACCCGTTGGAATTGCAATAATTATGGTTGCGGATGTGAAGTAAGCACGAGTGTCTACGTCTATTCCGACAGTAAACATGTGATGGGCTCACACAATAAAACCTAAAAGGCCAATGGCCATCATAGCTCATACTATACCTATATATCCAAATGGTTCTTTTTTACCAGCATAATAGGCTACGACGTGGGAAATGATCCCAAATCCGGGTAAAATAAGGATATAAACTTCTGGGTGGCCGAAAAATCAAAATAAGTGTTGGTAAAGGATTGGGTCTCCTCCTCCTGCAGGGTCAAAGAATGTTGTATTTAAATTTCGGTCTGTTAATAGCATAGTAATTCCTGCAGCCAGAACAGGTAGTGATAAGAGGAGAAGAACAGCCGTTACAAGTACGGCCCACACGAATAGGGGTGTTTGATATTGAGAGATGGCTGGGGGTTTCATATTAATTGTGGTGGTAATAAAGTTAATTGCTCCAAGAATTGATGAAACACCTGCCAGGTGAAGAGAAAAGATGGTTAAGTCTACAGAGGCTCCGGCGTGGGCAAGATTACCCGCAAGCGGGGGATATACTGTTCACCCTGTTCCGGCCCCAGCCTCAACTCCAGAAGAGGCTAATAATAGGAGAAATGAAGGAGGTAGAAGCCAGAAGCTTATGTTATTTATTCGAGGGAATGCCATATCAGGGGCTCCAATCATTAATGGTACGAGTCAGTTTCCAAACCCCCCAATTATGATGGGTATTACTATAAAGAAAATTATAACGAAGGCGTGGGCGGTAACAATAACATTATAAATTTGATCATCACCAAGAAGTGATCCGGGTTGACTTAATTCGGCTCGAATTAGAAGGCTTAGGGCGGTTCCTACTATTCCGGCTCAGGCACCAAATACAAGATAGAGGGTGCCAATGTCTTTGTGGTTGGTAGAGAAGAATCAGCGTGTGATTGCCACAGGTAGGATGGCCGAGTGCATAGGCGGTGGGTTGTAGCCCCGAAGACAGAGGTTTAATTCCTCTTCCTACCATAGCTCTGTGGTGAAGAACACATAAGATTGCAAATCTTAAGACGCAGACTAACCTCTGCCGGGGCTTTCTTCCCGCCTTACCCGGCTAACGGCGGGAAGAAATAGATGAATGCTCGCTGGCTTGAGCGCTTAGCTGTTAACTAAGAATTTGTAGGATCGAGGCCTTCTCATCTAGAAAGGCTTTAGCTTAATTAAAGTGTCCGATTTGCATTCAGAAGATGTGGGATAAAGTCCCGCAAGTCTTATCAGGGGCTAGGAGGTTTTCACTCCTGCTTAGAGCTTTGAAGGCTCTTGGTCTAGGTTGTTATCCTAAGCCCCTAGCTCATCATTAGCAGAATACCCGGAGTGAGGGGGAGAAGTCCGAGTGCAATGGTCGTTGTAAGGGCCAGTGGGAGGGCTAGTTGAGTGGAGCGGGTCCGCCACGGGGCGATAGAATTCACCGTATTAGGGTACATCGTTAGGGTCATTGCATAACATAGGCGCAGGTAAAAGTACAAGCTCAGTAGGGCAGCAAGGGCCATGATGGTTGCGGTGAGGGGTAATCCCTGCTTAGCCAGCTCTTGCAGAATGAGCCATTTAGGTATAAATCCCGTTAGGGGAGGTAGTCCTCCAAGGGATAATAATACCAAGGCAGTGGTGGCAACCACAATAGGGCTTTTCGATCAGGCCATTGTTAAGGTACTAATCTTTGTGGCCGATGAGAGCTTCAGTGTAAGGAATGCTGCCGATGTCATGAAAATATATGTTCCTAGGGCAAGAAGAGTTAGTTGTGGGGCATACTGTAAAACAACAATTATTCAGCCTATATGGGCAATAGATGAGTAGGCCAAAATCTTTCGGAGCTGAGTCTGATTTAGACCACCTCAGCCGCCCACCAGCGTTGATGCTAGGCCCAACACCGTAAGAAGTACAGGGTCAATGGCTGGGGCTAGTTGTACAATTAGTGCAAATGGTGCAAGCTTCTGCCAGGTCGAGAGAACAAGTCCTGTAAGAAGGTCAAGTCCCTGCAAGACCTCTGGTAGCCAGAAGTGAACAGGAGCAAGTCCAATCTTAAGTGCTAAGGCAGCAATAGCTATGGTGGTAGCGAGGGGGTGAGATAAGTTGTTAATATCTCATTCCCCAACTAGTCAAGCATTTGTTGTGCTCGCAAACAAAATTATGGCAGCTGCAGTGGCTTGGGTAAGGAAATACTTGGTGGTCGCTTCAACTGCCCGGGGGTGGTGGTGTTGAGCCATGAGGGGTAAAATGGCTAGTGTATTAACTTCTAAACCTATTCAGGCAAGGACCCAATGAGAGCTGGCGAAGGTCAGGGTAGTACCTAACCCAAGACTCGAGAGAAGGATAGTAAGTACATAAGGATTCATTGACAAAGGAGGGATTTTAACCGTCATGTTCGGGGTATGGGCCCGAAAGCTTATTTAGCTGACCCTGTCGTAGAAAGTGGTGTAGAGGAAGCACCAGGAGTTTTGATCTCCTGAGGATGGGTTCAAACCCCTTCTTTCTAGGAACTGGGGGGACTTCAACCCCCATTAACCACTCTATCAAAGTGGTCCTTGGACATTCAGGCACAGTTCCCGGGGCCTATTAGAGTTGTGGAGGTAACCCCGCAAACGCGATTGGGAGGGCAATGTGCCAGAGTACCAAGGCCAGGGTTAGTGGAAGAAAATTCTTTCAGACTAAGTGCATAAGCTGGTCATACCGGAATCGTGGGTATGAGGCTCGAACTCATAGGAATAGGACGGAGAGTAGTGCTGCCTTAACCATTAGGTTTATTGCAGTCAATTCCGGGATGGCTGGAATGTGGGATGCTCCTAAAAACAAAATTGCTGAAAGTGTATTTATTAATAGAATATTGGCATATTCAGCCAGGAAAAACAGGGCAAATGGTCCTCCTGCATATTCCACGTTAAATCCGGAGACCAATTCTGACTCTCCCTCTGTAAGATCAAAGGGTGCCCGGTTCGTTTCTGCCAGTGTAGAAATATATCACATGGCAGCTAAAGGTCAGGCTGGTACCAGTAATCAAATGTTCTCCTGAGTAATATTAAATATTTGTAGGGTATAGCCCCCAGAGAAGATAATGACGGAGAGCAGAATTAATCCTAGGCTAACTTCATATGAGATTGTCTGAGCAACAGCCCGTAAGGCCCCAATTAATGCATACTTTGAATTAGATGCTCACCCAGAGCCTAAGATGGAGTACACTGCAAGGCTGGATAGTGCTAATACAAACAAAATACCTAGATTTAAGTCGGCTACAGGATAGGGCATAGGTATTGGGGCCCAGAGGGTCATGGCCAATGTTAATGCAAGCATGGGGGCCGCTAGAAATAGGAACGGGGATGAGGTCGAGGGGCGAATTGGTTCCTTAATGAAGAGTTTGAGCCCGTCGGCAATTGGTTGCAGTAGCCCATATGGCCCTACAACATTTGGTCCTTTTCGCAGTTGTATATACCCTAGGACCTTACGTTCAATTAATGTTAGAAAAGCTACTGCTAGTAACACGGGAACAATATAGGCCAGTGGATTAATTAGGTGAGTTAATAGGGTGCTTATCATGAACTAAGGAGAGGATTTGAACCTCTGGCTGAAAGGGCTTAGGCCTTTTGCAATTACCATGCTCTGCCACCTTAATATGTCCTTGTCTAGGGCCGCAATTTGGCTCACCCTTTACTTGATTTAGTTGCCTTCATCAATTAGGGGTGGGGCGTGCTTAAGGCATGGGCCCCTCTTTTCCGGTCCTTTCGTACTAGGAAAAGTAGTATTACAGATAGAAACTGACCTGGATTGCTCCGGTCTGAACTCAGATCACGTAGGACTTTAATCGTTGAACAAACGAACCCTTAATAGCGGCTGCACCATTAGGATGTCCTGATCCAACATCGAGGTCGTAAACCCCCTCGTCGATATGGACTCTGGGAGAGGATTGCGCTGTTATCCCTAGGGTAACTTGGTTCGTTGATCGGACTTATGTCCGGATCATGTTTGGTCAGATGTTCTGTGGTTTAGAGATGTCACTCTTAACTTTAGGATTTATTCCCGGTCCACTCGGAGGCTGCTCTTTCCTCCGTGGTCGCCCCAACCGAAGGTAAGATTCCATGATGCGCTAAGTTTATGCTCTTTAATAAGTCGTTTAACGCGATTGGACCTGTACCTTAAGCTCCAAAGGGTCTTCTCGTCTTGTAGGTTTATACCCGCTTCTGCACGGATAGATCAATTTCACTGACTGGAAAGGGGAGACAGTTAAGCCCTCGTTTAGCCATTCATACGGGTCTTCATTTAAAAGACAAGTGATTGCGCTACCTTTGCACGGTCAAAATACCGCGGCCGTTGAACCCATAGTCACTGGGCAGGCTGGACCTCCTATACTTAGATGTTTGCAGGAGGCGATGTTTTTGGTAAACAGGCGAGGCTTATGTTTGCCGAGTTCCTTCCTTTTCTTTTAGTCTTTCCTTTATTATAGCACTCCAGTGTGGGGTTAACGATTGTAATTTGTGGGTATTTCTTGTTTCCTTTTAGTAGCCACATTTCCCTCTTTGATTGGGTTCGTTAATTACCAGTGGTAGGTCCGATCTAGCTTACACTTGTGCTCGGGAGAAGGTCTTCTTCTTGTTACTCATTTTAGCATAGTCTCTCCCATGTCGGCATGGGGAGGCCTAATAAATTTAGGGGAGTAGGATTGTGTATCAGTATAATAAACTTCATTCCGTTTGAGCTTTAACGCTTTCTATCCAGATGGCTGCTTTTAGGCCCACTAAGACGGTTAGTTTTGCTAAATATGATCCTTATCCTCCTGTTAAGGTTGTATCCTTGGTTAAAGGGGCTGTACCCCCTATAACTAACTCTCGTACTTTTCTCTGCGTCTAGTTTAGATTTACTTGTTTGACTAGGGGGTGTACGAGGCTGAACTTCTATCCATTTTTTAGGCAACCAGCTATCACCAAGTTCGGTAGGTTTATCACCTCTACCCGGAGCTCTTCCCACTCTTTTGCCACAGAGACGGGTTGGCCCTAAATAGGCTGTCTCGGGGTAGCTCACTTGGTTTCGGGGTTTCAAACTAAAGGTCTCTTCGCTTGAGGGTTACTGGCTAAATCATGATGCAAAAGGTACGAGACTTAATCTCTGCTTTTTAATGCTTATATGGGTTATTTCACTTCTCTTTCAGCTTTCCCTTGCGGTACTTTCTCTATTGCTTGGGTTGGCCTTTTCCGTCTCCCGTACTTAGGCATGAAAATGGTTTAGTTTCTTCGTTTGGGTTTTTTCCAATTATTTATATTATCAAATTACTTAAGTGCTTAAGCTAGCTGTTTGGCTCAGGGTAATCCAACTTGCATGGATGTCTTCTCAGTGTAAGGGAGATGCTTGTCTATCTCAGCCACACCCTGGGTTTAATCCAAGTGCACCTTCCGGTACACTTACCATGTTACGACTTGCCTCCCCTCGTTGGTGCTTTCAGGTTAATTACAGTTGACGCAATTTAACAGGGGAGAGTGACGGGCGGTGTGTACGCGCCTCAGAGCCGGGTTCAAAAGGACACTCTGCTTCCTTTTTACTACTAAATCCTCCTTCGAGCACTTTTTCATAGTGCCGTTCGTATTATTCTGGGATAGAAAATGTAGCCCATTTCTTCCCACTTCGTTCGCTACACCTCGACCTGACGTTTTGGGTTGTGCCCATTTCGCTTACTGTTAATCCCTCACAGGGTAAGCTGACGACGGCGGTATATAGGCGGGAATGACTAGAAGTGGTGAGGTCTAACGGGGATTATCGGTTCTAGAACAGGCTCCTCTAGGGGGGTCTAAGGCACCGCCAAGTCCTTTGGGTTTCAAGCTGACGCTCGTAGTACCCGGGCGAATGTCTATTGTAATTTGACATTTTGGTTTATAACTGAGCATAGTGGGGTATCTAATCCCAGTTTGTTTCTCAGTTTTCGTGGGGTCAGGTGGACTAAATTAAAGCTACTTTCGTGTTTGGGCTTCGGGCGTCCAGAAGCGTATAACGGCCAAAGGGCCCTTCGGCTCTATTTATGTACTCCCTTAACCACCCTTTACGCCGTGCCTATCAACTAGGGCCTCTCGTATAACCGCGGTGGCTGGCACGAGTTTTACCGGCCCTCTTAGCCTTAACTAAGTCAAGTTTTCACTTATGGCTTAATATCTATCACTGCTGAATTCCCTTGGGGGTGTGGCCTGGCAAGGCGTCTTGGGCTAAATTTTGTGCCTGATGCCTGCTCCTCGTCCCCGGGCGGGGGATTAAGGGCATTCTCACGGGGCTGCGGAGACTTGCATGTGTAAATCGAGCTAAAGCTGATAGTAAAGTCAGGACCAAGCCTTTGTGCAGGTGGAGCTTTCTAGGGCCCATCTTAGCATCTTCAGTGCTATGCTTTATGTTAAGCTACACTAGC